AGAAGATTGCCCTCCCGGTAAGGAAGAGGGGAAAAAGGCGCTGTCATCTATCTCGACCAGTTTCCCGAGGCGTTGGAAATCCAGACCGGCTCAGAGAATCACTGGTGCTATTTAGCCCTTCGTTTCGACAACAAAGAAGTCATCTTTGACGATTTCCCATTCCTTCCCTGGCGAGCCGCCTCTCTTCGCCATTCGATGCCTCTGCCTTCCCTTTCTATAACATAGCCAAGCGCCCTCCTTTACAATCACTAAGAAAAAAGAAATACCAATAAAAGCCCTATCGTATCAGTACGTCTCTGTGATTTTTCCGGCCCCAGGGGACTTTACTCGACCCATTCCCCAGTCTCCCGCACTGCTCAAGTAAGTGTGCGACTCCGTATGAGGACCTCCTTCCCTTCTGCCCACTCTCCGTTCACACGGTTCTCAAAGCAGAGGAGGAAGGGTGGGCAGCAGGTACCACGAGCCCTCTGTCCCACACATCTATCCAGAAGCAAGTGTAGTTCACCGGTTCCACCGAATGCTCCTATCTGTCGGCAAAGATCGTGTGAGTGTGCAGTTATGCTTCGGATGCTTCGACATAGAATAGATCGACCCAGTTCCCGTTCTTTTCCGGTGCACTCGCTTTATATCTCCGACACACAAGGAAGGACGCGGTGGGAAGGAAGGAGCCCTAGCCTCTGTCCGGCCGATCATTCCGCTGGCATCTCGCATTCACGCCCCCGTTTGACTGCCGCTCGGGGATGTAGTTGTAGATACGTTAGTCTTAGTGGGTCGTTGGCTCCACTTGTTATCTCCTTCTACGACATGCTGTTGTCGTCGCCATATTCCATATGTCACTTAGTCATCTCTGCCTCGCTGCGGGTCAGCACCCCCGAAAGAAACGGAGGACTTCATTCAGTGACCCCGCGATCGCCCTCTGAACGATCAGAATAAGGTAAAGCTTGAAGATAAGTTTTGTACTCTATTAATTTCTCAGTCCCTCTAGTCGGGTGGGCGCCGGCCGGTCTTTCGACCAGATCCCCCTAAAAACCGTACGCGCGGGTCTCCCCGCATGCGGCTCACGCCATTCGAGGTGGCCCAGCCCAGCATTCATTCTAAAATCCTGTAGTGAAATTGAGACTGCTCGACTCCGGAAGCAAATTCGCGTGTAGGCAGCGCTGTCTGTCGTACCGTTGACTCTATCTATTCATTGAATTTGCTTGATTCCATTTTTTATATAGGCTCGCTCCCTCTTTTTCCAAGAATTCATGCACTTCCCTTTACTCCATAGGGCCTTCTTTAATAGGTTCATAGTCCAAAGCCTTCCATTTCCGTCAAATGACCCGGCCTCCCCTGGCTCTTCCACCGTCCGGGCTCCCTCTCCTCCCTATGCTCCCCCGGCGCAGGCCTACCACGCTTCGCGCCTGCGGCGTTTTCGCCAGACGGTCTTTGCCAGTAGTGCCATCCTCCCCGCTGGCTGTATGGGCGGGTTGTCCCTCGCTGCTGCGTTCTGTTAGGCTATGGATTACAGGAACAAATGTAGTTGAATGGAACAGCAGGCGGGTTACACGTTCCACTGTGCCGAGATTTGAGGTGCAGGTGGTGATGATCACCCCGGGGTATGCGCTAGCGCCCTTGACAGGCACTCCAGAACCCGCCAACGCTCGTGAAAACCCGGGTCGGTCGGTCCTCCATTCATCCGACCGGAGGTGTGGATAACGAGGCCACCTTCACAACCTTCTCCCTTCTGTCCTTATGTTGTAGTAAGGTAGGGCGGTTCGCTTGAGTTGCTCAACCGCCCCTTAGCCCGGTGCTCATGACGCGCTACGGAACCTCCACCGCGCCGGGGGACCAAGCAGGGCATAGCTAGCGGCATAGGAGCCGACTCGGCATCAGCGGCTTCGTGCCGCACTGGAGTGATCCAATATGTGGTTCCGCACGTTCCACCACTTCTCCGTTCATTTCCAATACTGATCGTGAAACACCATGAGCAGCAGGATGTTGAGGTCCGAAATTCGAAGTGAAATTTTTGATTTGCCCGTTCCTAGTCGTCATGGGAAAGAAAGGCAGAAAGAAGAAAGAAATTATTCCCTTTTTTCTTGTCCAATACCACCAGTACCTGAAATGCATCTCCTTCGCCCGCGCGAGAGACTTCTATGCCAGCCGGGAATAACGGCTCTGTTATGAAATCAAGCGGCAGACAGACTCATTTGGTCGGTATTCCCTAATGACTGGTTTTAGGAGATTAGGGTCCCCCTTATATTCTCTACCCATCTGCGGGGGGTTTTCGTATCCGTCTCCGCGGAGATCTCCAGATCGTAAGACATTATCGCCTTCGCGGCACTGGACTATATTTCCGTCATTTCCGGAAAGTGCACGGACAGCCGCCCTTTCCCCTTTTCACAATGTTCGTGCAGTTGCTCACGAATTCAAGTTTGAATGTCCCTTCGAAGTCCCGCACGCTCTTTTTGATCGGGAGCGGGGTGGGCAACTTCAGTCGGTGCTGGCGCCTGCGGCAGCGCCTCTGGAGCCGCCCCCCGTTCTGGAGCCAGCGGGTTCTGAATGACCTCCCTCTCACGGTTAAAAAAGTGGTTAACCATCTCGAAGAAATCCATATCGTCCATCCGAATTGTCTCCATTACAGCCAACTCCCCTGTCTCTTTCCCTATCGAAAAACTAGCCTGACTCTCCGTCTCCATTTTTTCTAGAAATGCTAACCAAGTGACACACTGGGGCCATGGGTCATGAAAGAGGTTGGCCCCATCCTCCTTAACTATGTATGGCCAATGAACTCCTCGCTTTAGTCCGTTCGTTTTTTTCCTTATTTGGGCTCGGGTCGATAGTCGACGTGGTAGTAATGTCCCGGAGCCCGGCTACCGACCCGAGGCGCCGATCGGGAAAGTCATAAAGGGACGTTGAACGCAATTCGTCAAGGGCGTTACCACAAGAGGCTTGGCAATTCAAGTGAAAGTTTCTTAGACTAGTCCCAGCGGGGAAACTTACTTCCGAGAGAGCTGCTTTCGCCTCGGTAATTCCCTAACGAGAACGAGAGAGAGCCAATGCAAAAGTAGCCCTTGACGCGAGGGAACGCCAGACAGACTGACCTCTGCTAACTACGTTTTATATAGACTGGAAGCTAGAGAGAGACTAAGGTATAGTGCCGCTACCAGAGAAGGCTCTTTCGTGCTAGGCGTCCAGACCCACTACGCCCGAGCCGCCTCCCCGTCACACTTGCTATATCCACTAAGGCTTCATCCCACTTCATCCTACCAACTATACCTGATATAAAGCCGCTCTATAACAATTCAAGACAACAAGAAAGCAAGAAAAGGATAGCGATCGATTTGGGAGCGTCACGGGGGAGGAAGATCGAAAGGTAACCTATGAGACCGGGGAGTTATGCTTTTTCTCCCGCCTCAGCTTCGCGGATGGGAGGAGCGCGAGAGCTGAGCCCGCGCGCTCTATGCTTTTCCCCAGCCTTCCCTCCAGTAAAAAATTAGTTCGTACCCCCGGGATTCCTGGGGCATGAGTTAAGCATATAGTGGATTTCTCTTTCTTTCGATTGAGCGTCGGTACTTTTTGAGTCTCTCTCCGTAGGCGTGCAAAACAACAGAGCCACTGCTCTTCGGGGCGGTGAAGTGGACAATCCCTTATTCCAGCTTTAGAGGAGCATCTTTGCATGAATCAATACTAAGTCCTCAGCCCGTATGAAGTCCTTCGATTTCGGAGATTAGAGCAGAATAACTCCGTAACGGCGGGGAAGGCTTTCGCCTCGAATCCAAACGATTTATCGTCTTTTCTTAAGAGATTTCTAGTTAGGACTTGATCGAGGGATCAATTTTATCCGGAACATAAAGTAACAAGACCAGAACCCCGTGTGGACTATGAACCAACAAAAAAAAGAGCGTCAGCTCCAAAAAAAGGATTGTTTGCATTACTAAAATGTACAAATTTTTTACTCTGAGATCTATTCCAACATTTCCAGAAGAAACCATTAAGCTTTGGTTGAAAGATGCAACGTACATCAAAGATTATCTCTTCAGATTCGTTAATATGTGGATTCCGTTTCCGAATCTTCCGATCTGTTTTTTTCAAGACTACTACTATTGCTAACGTAGTAGGCAAAGTGCTATTAATCGGATGGTCCGACCCCCATCTCGACCCGGTGTCGCAAGGGTATGCGTTGAGGTGGATCTTCTCAAGAAAAAGCCTAACCTAATAGGGTCTGGTTAGGCATGGGAAAAACGAAGGAAGATGGCATAAAATCGTCTATGAGAAAGACCCCACGGAACGATATTGCACGTCTTGTTCCAAACAAGGTTATTAAAAGTAAAACTTCAAACTTCGTTCGAAAAAGTCAAGTACAACTGGTGCAGCCAACAAAGAGAAGTCCAACCAGCAGCCGTCAGCTCCTAACTCTAATGCCTATAGGAAAAAATCTTCACAAGGTCAAGGAGGAAAAGCTCCCCCACGTCAAGTCTACAGGCCAACGGGCAAGACCATCCAATCATCTTTTGAGAATACATATAATCTTCCAAAAAAGACTGCGGACAATCAGACGGAGCATAATATTTTTCTTTTAATAAATAATAAAAAGACTTCTCAGCACATACAGATTTCTGCCGATCCTTCAACCAGTACTGCTTCTCATGATTCTCAGTTGAGGGTGGATTCTTCTCATCAGGTAATAGTAGATGCCATTGACTCATCTTTGGCTGCTAACAATTCCAATGTTGATAATTCTAGTATTCAGGCTATGCTATTATGCCTATTTTCTCTCAGCCTGATCATGAACTCATAAACAAGATGGAGTCTAATATATCCCTTGTTTGACTTAAATCCAAAGATATGATGCTAACGTTCCAAAGGAACAAGCTGCTCAGACTAAGGGATACTTATAGGACTCTGAACCTATGAGAGAAGCAAACACTTCTTTGCTTTGCAGGAATTTTTTTTTTTTAAGGAATTATTCTCTAAAGTCTTATGCTCGATATTCAAGAACACTGACTGTGCCCAGAAATATAAAGCTTCTGAATCCTACAAGGAGAGCAGCCAGATACATCTGTAAAAGTACAAGAATCGAACTTTAAGAGCTCCAGAAGGATTACTAGAGCGTTGGCTCGTTCTTCTTAAACTTCTTCCATTGTTAGCCATGATTAATAATCTCTTGTGAAATATTAGAGGCATAGGCAACATAAAATAGAAAATAAAGAAGGAGGCTTGTAGTATAATATATCGTTGATTGCTATTCTTGAACTTCTTTACCATGCTAATAAGATTCAGTAATTCTCCAGCAGAATTGGTTTCCACTTTTCATTGGCAAATCAAGAGGCAGATGATAAAATATGGATCTGTTGGAATCATGAAGTGAATGTAGTGCTTGTCGACGCCTTTGAACAGTGTATCACAGTCGACACCAGCTTCCTTAATTCTGATCTGGTAAGGCTTACCTTTCTTTATGCAAAGTGCTCCATTGGGAAAAACTTCCATTACTGTCCTAAGACATACAAGGTCCATGGAGGGTTGCGGGTGATTTTAACGCCATTTCAGATGTGTCTGAAAAACTTGGTGGCAGACCTCCAAATCTTGTATCTTTGTAGGAATTCAATGCAATGATTAATGATTGTGGCATCATTGACTGCGGCAGAAAACCTGGTCGAATAAGCAAGAGTGGGGCTTTGTTTGGGCGAGGCTTGACAGAGTTTTCACTAATCCGGCTTGGGCGGATGTTTTTCTCCTATACTATGGTGAAAGACTTAGCACGCTCAACATAGAATCATTCTCCTATGCTTATCCAGATTGACGAAGGTGTGTCTTTTCATCCATCTTCATTCAAATGTAAGAACATGTAGATTCCCCGACTTCTTACAAATTGGAGAGTCTTCTTGGCCTCCTTTTTACATCTTTTTTCGCCGATGATTTGATTCTCTTTGGGCAAGCCCCAATGGAGGTGATTTTGGATTGTTTAAATGATTCTGTTAATACCGATGGTAGCTGGTTAGGGTCCACATTCTCAATGGGACTGAGCATGTCATCTCCATAATCCATTGCATCAACGGTGTGCTCTCCAGCAGATATTCCAACTTTCTACCCGGCTGATGAAGGGGTCTGGTACTATCAGGCATGATCGAGGCATCTGATCGTAAAGTCTTTTTTTCAGGTGGTTTCGGGGAGCTGCTGAAAAAAGATTTCATTATAAAAAAGACTAGTGGGAAAGCACACAAAGAGTAAGGGAAAATTCCTATTATATCTTTTCTCGGAACCAGCCGCAGCGGCAGCGGATTGAGCTGAAGAAGGGTAGGCCATCTCAAAGGATTGGATAAATATTGCTAAAGGGCAGGGGTCCTGTTCAAGCATTGGTGCAGAACGGGAAGCTGGCTTAGTCGATTACCATTCTTGTAATGAAGTGTGGTTTTGGGGCTTTTCAAGGCGTATGGCTCAGATAGAGAAGGAAGGACGAGAGCGAATCAATAAATATATAGTTTTGGGTAAGGACTTTATGGCAGTTCCTAACACGGATACCTAGTCCGTAGCTGTAGTTTCTTCGGAATAGATTATAGACTACCTTTGTAGTCAGGTAATCGTCCTACAATGCCTCTAGATTTAGTTTTAACGAGAGATTGAATCAAAGCATTTAATAAAGCAAGGGCTTTTTTTGCTATATAAACATGGACTTGGAATCGGTTTCCGATAGATAGACTAGAAATGGTATGCTGGTTAACTCAAGACAGTTTACAGGCTTTCTCGAATCGGAGGTCGTTTTCTTAGAATGTAAGGTTCCGGTACTGGCCAAACCAACCCATTTGATTAAGGATACTAATTGAGAGTAAGGATAAAAAAGCTCTGGTTCCTAATACTCTATCGATAAAGCAGCTATATATCATAGTTCTGTCTGGGTAGAACGTAAGGTGCATCGAGTGCTGCTTCAGTCTAAAGAGAAAGAGCTAATCCGAGTTTGTAAGGAGGTTGTAATTTCCTTTTGGCTTCTACCCTCGGATGAAAGAAGTGCGCGGGTAGAGCAAGAACTATGAGCGGGTAGACCGGGGATGGGAGTTGGCTATGAGCTAGACTAGAGGGAAAGTTACGAATCTAAGAGCAATGCGCTAGTCAACCTAGTAGGATCGGGTAGGTAAATTAAGAAGGGGGTGGCCCCTCAGGGCCTGGCGATGAAAGCTTTCAAATAAACCTAATAGTGTTAAGAGGGGGGTTGCCCGATTCCTTATGTGATGCCTTTATTTGACCCCGAAGTGCCTTTGGCATGATCGTTTCGAAGTTCTTTCTTTCATAAGATAGTCTTTTTCGGAAATCAGAATAGCTGTTGAGCGGAAGGTTTCTTACCACCACCTTGGTTGGGATAAGGGTGCAGCAGCAGTGGTAAGAGCAGTAGAACCGACCGCAATGGAAACAGCTTGAGCAAATCCCGTTCAATGCTTGATAGAATTCAAGATTGACCTTAGGCCTTGTCTTAATACCCTAAAACTGTCTATCTATAAGGCTAATTTAGCCTAGGGAAAAGGCCCGTTGACTAGCCCTGACGTAGTAAATAAAAGTTAGCTTTTTTTAGCTTATTAGTAGAGATAAAAGAACAGTGAGGCCTAGAAGTCTGCTAAACGCCCCTAGCCCCTAAAGCTAGGACCTTTAAGAGAGGAGGCTTCAAACACTCGCTAAGCCCCTATTGAATAGGGCGAGCTTGTTAGTCTTCCTTCCTGGGTGCTTGCCCGGGGTTGGTCTTAAGTACGCTCTTTAGCATCGACCTTAAGGAGAGTTACTAACCTTCATCGTCGTTGGCTAAGCAGCTAGTTGCCTTCTTAGCCTTCCTAGACCGCTAGTTGACTTATGCGCCTTAAGGGCTTGAAGAAGATAAGGGCATGGAGATTGACCCAGCTCATCGACCTTCTAGTAAAGCTAAGCAGCTAGCACCTTAAAGAAATTGATAGTTAGCCGCATTCAAAATGTATGAACTCCGGAGCTAGGTTGTATGATTTCCGTCCTTACTACTAAGGCTAGCTAGTTGCCCCACCTCCTAATAAATCTTGCCTTCCTCTGCTGCCCCGGGAGAGTGAGTTTGTATGCCTGTTGCTTCTTTTGTTGGGTTGGTTGGAGTGCTTTAATCAGACTTGACCGAGTAGATCATGTTGGGATCTTCACCATGAATGATCCTCCGGGCGAAGCATCTCATGGCACACCATTGATCAATAAGACAGGAGAAATAGAATATACAGGGATAACCCCCATTCCTATCAGCGTGAAATGACATTCATTCAATCAGTCTTCTCCTCCGCTCTCTCTGTCCCTGGCTTCTACTTTCACATACCTTCTGGCCTCAGTCGTTGACTTTGCCCCTTCCGCTCCTCCATTTAACAAGCAATTTAGTGGTTGTTCGCTCCTGAACGAAGCTATTGGGACAGCGGCTTTGATAGCGCTTTCTCAATGAGAGAGATCATATCGTGGTAGAGCTCCTATGCGTGCTTTGACAAATCCCTCTCTGGCGTCATCTACTGGCTGACTGCACACTGCCTTCTGCCTGACTATGGTTTTTAGAAAGCAAGATCCCTCCGTTTATCACTCTATAGAAAGAACATCCCATACAGAGTCTTTCAACTAACAACTAAGCTATTCGAGCCTTCACCTAAGCTCTCATCGATAGAGCCCCTGTCTCTTTGATTCTTGTATACAAGTCTGGTAGTCAATTGTTCTAGCAAGGATGGGCTAGTTGCCTACTCTCGCCTAACCCGCCCCTTTGACTGATGATCAATATGACAAAAGTAATCTATCTTGATCCTTATATGACGCAATTCATAGATTTGGGCAAGTCAGAGTGAAATCAAAGTCAAGTTATTGGCGATCATACCTACTCAATGAGAATGCTCTCAAGTCCAGTCAATGTCTTTTTGATGATACGATTCTCAGGTGCGAACTCAAATAAGGAGGGGGCCCCACCAGTCATAGTGTTCACTCTTCCCCATAAGAATAAGAACTAAATTCCTGGGGTTTTTTCTTCCTTAGTAGCTTTGACAACATTCGTATCTGTGTGAGCCCTCATCTCATGCTCCTACTACCTCTTAACTTCAAGTGGGAGTGATGGACGAGTGAAGATCGCCAGCTCTTTCTTCCCCGTGAATTGACTTCAACTTAAATCGGACGGACCGGCTTCTCCCTTTGAGCATAGCATGCTTTTGGGGAGTAAGTCACTTAATATAGTATATGATGTGATAATCGATTCTTACATCACATCAAAATAGCATGTCTATATACTTATCTACAGGCAGTTCCTATTTTTTACCTTCCATTCATTTTTAAAGAGAAGGTTTCCTCTCACCTAAAGAATGGATCAGAGAACGACGGCCTACGCATTGCAGCCACAACATTACTGGGCAAACTAGTATAGATTTCGGAAACTCCGGATCCCCCTAGTTGAAGACTATCGCCCACAATTAGAACCATCTAAAATAACGTATATGATGGATCCATTACGAATGTATCGTCCCAGAAGACCATCACTCTGGTTTCACTGATCGAGCAACGCGGTTATTTCGCGGACCTTTCTGTTCCTAGTTAAAGTGTAGGCCTTTTGGACTTAAGCTGGGATTTGGTATTTCGAAGGCCCCAGGTGTTACTATCATTTCTAGGCATCGTCTGTACTTAACAGTTCCCTTTAGTGTAGTTTCTCGGAGATATCTGGATTATTTTTTTAATAAAAAAAAGAAGAGTCTGGGACGAAAGAGAAGAAAAAAAGAGAAGAAAAAAGGTAGTTTACTTGCTTAGTGCTTGTGCGCTAAGGGAAGAAAGATCGAAAAGAATGCATTGGATGGATGCGGCTTTGAGAAGAGGGGCAACAGTGAAGATGCCAAGAATGGCCGTGTCTATGGGGATGACCGGTCTTAGTAAGAATCTGTTGCAAAAGCATGTTAGGGAGGAATGCCTGCATTAAGATTTAAAACTTGCCGTCTACTTGAAGGAAATGTTTGGAACAGGGAACTTACAATAATACAACGCCGCATTCACGAAGAAGTCTTGTGCTATTTCTCAGTAAAGTGTATTGTTTTTTTTCTGTTTTGGAAGACTCAAGTCCTGCAACGATTCCCATCACCCAGAATTTCTATATCTATATCTATATATATATATATATTTTTTTATCTCATTTTATTTAGACTATTGTATTGTAGGGGATATCTCTTGATGGATGAGTTGCACCAGGCAGTAGCTCCGTTTCTGCATACCTCGGGCGGGGGAGTCGGAGGGGTCAATCCACCCCCGGCTCCTTCGGACAATTCTTTGTTCGTTTGTACAGACGAGCCCGCCCAGGAGGTGGGCGAAGTCTCGCAAAAGACTCCTCGAAAAAGGGAGTGGGAAACCACTTTTGATGAGTCTAAGGAGATGCGGTTGGCCGATAAACATATGGAGGGGTGCGAAAAGCACATCCAAAGAATAATAGAACGCGCGCAATTTTTATACCAAAATAAAAAGCTGGAGCTTGATATAAAAGACAAAGACGATATAGAACGAGGGGTGAAGTCCTACTTTGCAGATATTTATGACTTCCCCTCTAAAGAAAGTCGCAGAAAGCATCTCTACGAAGTACTGAAAACCATTGGAAAAGAAAAGAGTCGTATTTGGAAACGCATCAAAGGTCTAATTGAAAATGAATTTTGATTTGAATAGTCAATAATAGTAGATCCAAACCTTCTTCTTCTTAGCGGAAACGCACGTGGCCAAAACATATAAAGATCGGCATAGTCGCTCATAGGGGCATATCTATCCGGATAGAGGATAGTCTAGATCTTGATTCACTATTTCCATTTTTCTTTTTATGCGACAGGTATGTGACCTTAGGAATTAGGTTCGGGAGTTGCTTTAGCAATTTAAGCTGGCTCCAGGTGTCAGTAATAGAAAAAGATTGGATTGGGAAAGACCATGGAGGTTGACAACCCAGTGCTGTTGGGGGAGCCTCTCATCGAGAAGAAAAAAGAAAATAGGACAATAGCTGACTAAACCTCTGAGCTCTTTTTCTGTAAAGATCCTTTTCTTAAAGGGACATTTCCGCACTCATTTCAGATCATAGAGGTCGGGCTTCAGTCGAACTTCTCCCTCCCTTCCACCGACGAAACTACTCTTGCAAAGTAAAAAAGTCGTATAACGTTCCTTCCAGTCGAATAGAATCTATTAAAGCAAAGCCAAGAGGCGATAGTGGATCTGTCTGAGGGCATCTGGAATTGTCTGTTTCGGTATTCACTCTTGTAAACGGTCGCAAACGCTCATCTGCCCACGAATAAGGTTCCCTTCTTTTATTCAAGATAGCTTTTATTCAATTAGGGCGAATACCCCCTTTTTCCGAATTTCTTTATTGAAAGATATGCTACTCCCCGGTCGAGATGTCTGAGGGAAACTTTTTCGGTATCAACAACTGTCGCAACGGTCCTGTAACTGTGGAAAAGGGTCCTGTGTTTCAATCACTTGAATCGGTTTATTAGTTATTATATAATATTATAACTGTAGGTTCGGCAGTACAGGGTAGGTGGGTGCAAAAGAAAGATAAGCTTGAGATGCAACAATAGCTTCAGCCTGACCCGCCTTTAGTATTGGTAAGTTCCCTTTTTAGTCTCTATCGCTAGAAGGCCCTTTCTTTTTAGTGAAAAGGAAACTGAAAAAGAGCTTCTAAGGTAAGCCCTTGCTTGTTCTTGTGCTTCAGTTCCCGATTGAACAGAGCTTCGGCCATCTACGGGCAGGATTTCTGGTCCCTTGGAATTCTAGTTATCTAGATTTAGTAGAGCTTATACTTATATATGTGTGGATTTTTAAGGCTTCTATCTTGCTTTTGCTTATGACTCCTAGGCCCTTTATTCGACTTAAAACCATTTAGTCTCGCTGCTATTTTATTCTTTTTTAATCTAAAAAACTATCCATCCGACTTATATCGAAGCAGATTCCAAGATATTGCATGCAACATAAGCGTTGTGCCTTTCTTTGTAGGCCTCCACAGGGCTTTCCGAAGCAGAGCGAATGGTAGACAATCCGTTAACCTTAGTGAGGCTGGGTCCCCTGATTTATTAACTGACATCTTTCTTTACTTAACTTACTCTTTCTAACACTTACATCTCGACGTTAGCTCAGCGGGTGACGAATCAGAGGGGTAATCTAATTTAAGACTCAGCGCTTGCCTCTCCTTCTTTGTATAGTATGTTCGTGTGTTTGGGCGACTGAACGCCGTGTGGTTAGCTGAAGCAGACAATTTGAGTATCCTAGCAGCTACAGCAGCAGAGAGAAGTCTCTGTTCACGTATTCGCCTTAGGTTTAGGTAGTTAGATGCCGTCGAATTTTCATTCCCATTCAATGAAGGTTTGACGCAGCAGGCGTGATTAGCTTGCCTAACCTGATCATCAGGAATAGCGAGACCGCTGGCCTGGCCTTTCCTAAAACTGTGAAAGCTTAGGAGGATTTCGATAACCATTCTGCACCCTCTCACGTTAGTTTTTAGCTATTGCGGACATGTGTCTGTCAAGCCCCGGACTCTGATACTACAGCCGCACTAAACGAATGTATCCGTCGACGTATCCACTAAGGATCCGCCGCCTTATACCTAACCTTAGTGGGGAGCAATGGGCTTTGACTTACAAACTGACTTACTAATAAATTACTGACTTATCATAGTTGATCTTTGAAGGTCTGATTATTGGGTATCCAATATGACTGCTATCTTTAGTATGGGAATAGTACTCCGTTCTGGTCAACGCCCAGTGTCTGGGTTTGGTCCAGGTGAAGGTATCCCGAATACGGTCGTCAGCTCATCCCTAGTTATAGATAGAGCACTCGGTCTGTCTCTTTGACTGTGCTGCTTCGAATGATCGGGTTTCAACGGCTTCCCTAGCTGTGCTGATCTATCTGGCAGTTCACTACGCGCCGAATGATTCTTTGTTATTTCCTCTCTCTCTCCTCTCGGTCTGCCTGAAAAGAGTTCCCCGTAAGAGGGACAGTCAGAACAAGATGATGATTTTCGGTTTCATCAGACGGGATCAAAGATTTCGAAATTCGCCGATCATAGGTAAGCGGGTCAAGCAAGGGTTGGTCGAGCTGACTTTCGTTTCCTCTATCCAACGGGAGGAAAAGAAGCTGTACATATCGAGTCTTCGCTGGATTTTTAACTAATGTCTTTGTAGTAGTATCTTCTTTTCTAGTCGATATTTCTTCAATCATCTGCGGTGGACTCGGAATGCTCCCATCAAGATGCCCGAGCTGTCGTTGACTCCGAATGATGGGAATTGCCGCCCGAAGAAAGTGGCTCCCTTGACAGTGAGTGACCATTTACGAAAAGTTCAGAGAGGCCATGACTGATTGCGCAGATAGCAAGCATAGAACAGAACGCAGAAAACGGGAAAGACGCAATTTGAAAATGAAGCGAAATCCGAGCTTTCCGCTCTGATTCAGGGGGAGAAGGAAAGGAAGGACAGCTACGGAAGCTGGTCAGCCTAAGACCGTAAGAGTCCAGTTCCAGTATTTGAGGAAGCATGGCATAGAAAAAAAGCAGGGCATGTCATGGGTTGTAGGGAAGAGGTAACACGTGTACATGAAAGCAAGCGGGAGCAGAGCGTAGGGATGGAGCAAAGAGGATAGTAGTCACTTGGGAAACAAGCACAGAGAGAGCAAAACGAATTAGGGTTGGTTTGGCCGGTAGAAGCACGGGGAACATATGCACCAGCACGGCATCTAGGTGAGCAGCATATTGGAAGCTGCATCTTTGACGGTTTAGGTAACTACCCCAGAAATCCGAAGTAGCACATGTGAACTTAAAGTCCATACCTTCGGTCTATCACCGCGGACCTGCCTTCCCGGAAAGCACTCGCATACAGATTCTAGGCGCTTATCGTGGAGTTACGCTCGGGAGTGATTGAAGTTTGTTTGTGAACAGTAAGTGGGCGTACTCACAAGTCTGTAGGCTTTGTCCATTTTATGATCATATATTGGCGCATATGATTAAAAGGAGGATTTCCACTCGCGAGAAAGCATTTGAAATCGTTGAGTTCATTCTCATATAGCGGGAAACTATTACCATTTCGAAAAAGAGCTCAGTAAATGAAATAAATGGTCGAGCTAGCTCCTTCCGCCTGGCCGAAAAGCCTATAAAGTGAAAGGGTCGTGAAGCGGCTTACTTTCCTTTCATTCCAATATGTCCTGCGGCTTCATCTGAATCTGGATCTTCCCCAGCAATTGGGATTGGCCGCTCATCTGGAGTATGTCACCTGGTCTGGCCTGGCTGATGAAAGATCTCGTTTTTATGACCATCTTTCTTAAGCCAAAAGAGGAGCTTAGCTCTCATAGGCTCGGCTACTATAGCTCGAGGCTGTATTTCTTCTATCATAGAATATCAATCTATAAATGGAGGAGTTGGCGGACAAGCGTCGGCGTTTTAGGTCCAATTTCTGCTGCTTAGCTCAATGCGTTATCCAGATCTCGAATCATTGGAATTCGCTTTGCTTGCTTTCCCTTCTATTATATAAGAAGTATTCCCCGGTCGGGAATCAATCAGTAGTACGTCCCGCGTTTGATTGGCGAAGGAAAGCCGGGAATTTTGAATCTGGAATTTCGATATCAACTGCCCGGTCCTCTGTTGGTAACGATCTGCGGGCAAGGGGGTTTTCTGGATACTCTTCCTTCAAGTCCTAATACCCCTCCTTGGTTTTATAGTTGTTGCTTGGACATTAAGGGCGGTTGCTTTTCTTTGAGACCTTTAGGGCTTCTCTTAGCTGTTAATTGCCCTTGCCTTTGGCTGCTGGGGTAGTAGCATTGTCTGTGTCCTTATAGCTGTTGTAGTCTCTTTCAGACCCTTCCCACTTAACCTTTGCAGGGAAACTGAAGTTCAAAGCTTCCATGAGTAGTCGGATGGGCATGCTTGCCAATCTTTACTAGTCATCGGGTAGGGCATGATTGCAGCAGCGAGTGTTCGCATGAAGTGGGACAAACCTCTATTGTCTTCTCCTATCTTAAGTCTAAGTTTTTGCGATCTAGGCCTTTGGTTTTAGCATTTAGGAATGTTTCAACCCCAGCCAGAAAGGTTAGCAATCTTCCCCCTGCGAACAAAACACCGGAAATATCCGTTGCAAAAGACTTTTCTTTCGACAGGACCCCCTTTAACAAACAAGCCAAGCCCTTCGGCCTGGGCCATTCAGAACACGTTTTACTCCCTGTCCAGGCAGCTAATTCTTTCTTGAAGGTAATGTCCTAATAGATCTAATAGATATGGAAAGGTTGATTTGTGCTTTTTGCTTCCGCACCGTCATAATACTAAACATCGGCAGGCATACCCCGGAACCAATTCATCTCATCGGCCCGCTTTGCTAATCCGTGGACCAAGGGATGTAGGCCTAGGAAAACTTGAAAGAAAGAAGCAATACCGACGGTACCAAAAGAGCTAAGAGCTCAAAGCCGAGGAGAGCCCTGTGTCCCGCTGATAGAATGGAAAGGGAAGGGCCAGCATCGATAGACGCTCGAAAACCATCGGCGGAGGGGTCCCCTTTTCACCAAGGAAGGGACGATCCGCATTGACGATGAAGAAAAAGGTAACACGAAAATAGAACAGCGGGTCTTTCTTTTCGGTCTTTACTGAAACAGATACACGAGCTTCATCTCATGCATGATCTTTTCAGAGCACGGGTCGGGAGGACATTGCAAAAAACGCCAGTGGAGGTCTGGTCTCAAAGTCTAGTCTTTCTTCTCCTATCACTGCCTTTGGGGAACAAGCAGGTGAAGAGCTTAGTGTAACGGTCCGGAGCGCTGCCTCTTACTAAGAGAACAGATGCCACGCAAACACAGAAAAAGGGCAAATGGGTAAAAGAGTAGACTAGCCGGCAAAAGGAAAGTCGAAATAAGCGGTTAGGCTTAGAGCTGTTAACGGATATGGAAAACTACCTTACAAAGCTGCTACCTACCTTGGAAGGTCAGCGGAAAGAGCTAGAACAACGGGAAAAGAGCTGGGAGTTAGGCTTCGGGGTCTTTTGAAGAAGGAGATGGCACCTCTACTTCAGGTGGTCACTTCATATTCTTCTCCCGAGCTCATGGAATTGACGTAAGCGGTTGGGTGGTCAGGTGAGCCCTAATAAAATTGGCTTAGAAAAGATGAGATAGGGAGGGCCCTTGGATGATTGATTGGTACCGGTTAATGATGCGATGGGTCCTAATCAATGTGATTGGCATAGTTCACTTTTAGCCCCAGCAACATATAGCACCAAGACCAGCAGTTGCATTTGACCGAGTTGAAGCAGCAGATCCAAGCAATCCTGGGTTCCGTTGACCAAGTGAAGGCTGCATATCGAGGCACTAGTCACGAACGTCCAACTCGAAGCAGCTACTTCACCCCTGGAACAAAGCAGTGGTCCTTCTTCCCCCAGTACCCTCTTTTATACTTTTGGACCTACTCTCTTGCTTTACGTTAGTAGGTTAGAAACTGGCTTTGCCTTCGCTAAAGCGATGCGCATAAAAAAAGTTTTCGTAGGAAAAAATATCATATATAAGAGAAGAAAGATCGAAAAGTCGAAACTTTCGAAAGCGCACTCACTCTTCTCAAAATCTCTTAAGAGAAGAAAGATCTACGCTACGAAAAGGAGCGAGCGGAGAGAGCATAAAGAGCTTACTTATAAGGTACAAGCTTAGAGCCTTGCGTCACTCTGGTATGCTAATTACTTCGTTGTACGACTCTGGAACGGTAGTCGCTTAGTGCGACAGCACTATGGGATGCAAAGAAGCTTCGTCACCCTTCTTTAGTTGCTTCTACTTTTTTCAAAAAGATTGGGTTGGTGTTCAGTGTACCGCTTGTGTAGCCTATGCGAAGCAAGCGGGTACAAGATCGAAAAGAATGCGTTGCATGGAAAAGTGAGATGTCCAAGATATTAAGAACGAGGGGAAGAATCGACGAGGAATCTAGACTAGAGAGGAATATAGAACATCAAATCGTGAATGAAAAAGAAAAAGCGTGAGGAGAATTATCAACTCGATATGTTAGAAGGTGCAAAACTAATAGGGGCCGGAGCTGCTACAATTGCTTCAGCGGGAGCTGCTATCGGTATTGGAAACGTCCTTAGTTCCTCGATTCATTCCGTGGCTCGGAATCCATCATTGGCTAAACAATCATTTGGTTATGCCATTTTGGGCTTTGCTCTAACCGAAGCTATTGCATCGTTTGCCCCAATGATGGCCTTTCTGATCTCATCCGTATTCCGATCAAAGAATCAAAGAAAGAAGGTTTCAGTTTCATAAAGCAAGCACCTCTTTCCAGCCTTAGTCAAATAGCCACCGAGGCAAGGGGGCGCAGTTCTTAAACAGAAGAATGGCGATAAAGAGGAAATGATTCAAATTCAAGAAAAAAAGAGTCGAATTGTAAGTCAAGTAAGAAGGAAGGAGGCTAGCCCCCGAAAATGCTCCGCGCCTAGGTTCTTTTGTCGTTGGGGCTTACACCTTGTGACTCATTCATTCGGTCGAGCGTTCCTCGGGCGTCGATCAATCCTGAATCACAGGCCGCTCTGTCATTGTCTGA